AAACCTCAGATTCATACGCGAACCACGATAATTCAATGAAACCTTCAAAGTCCAAAGTTCACTGAGTGAGAACCATTGGATTATCACTTATTCAATCAAAAAACAAAAAATATCTATAATGATTAAAAATCTAAAATACAAAGAAGCCTTTAGTCCTTTGATCCAAATAAGAGTTTAAAAGCAGAATTTTTTTTTGATTTATTAAAGTTTCTAAGATAGAACGGAAAGAAGTCCGGCTACGAGGTCTGAGTATTAAGTATGAATCATAGTTCGAATACTTTATGATCTATTTGATCTATTTCGTGCTCCAGATACTCGAATGAATATCTGACGAAGTAAAACCATCTTGATAAAGATGACAGACCACATTCTCTGTACTATCCATAGGGCCCATTCTAACAAGTCACACACTCATATTCCGGAAATATACAATGCAGAAAAAAATTTCGCGGTCGAACTACCAAAGGAGAATAGGCTAAAATTTTTAGACCTACATACATACTTTATTTACTCTTTTGTATCGAACGAAAAGCTAATACTTCAAGATTCTTCTGAGTCTAATTCACTGAAATTCCATCCAGTAGAACAGAAGAATTATAAATCTCCAAAATAATGGATAGGAATACCGCAAATAGCGCCATTGCAACACCCATCAAAGGGGTCGTTCCCCATCCAGGAGCTACTTTACCATATTCGGAATTCAACGGTTTCAATAACTTCCCTACAGTAGTGCTTCTTGGACCAGATCTAGAACTATCCTCAACAGTTTGTGTAGCCATAAATCTTATTTTGTATTCATTACGATCTGTTGACTTTGTATACCATTCCGTTGTAAATAAAGGATCTTAGCATAGATCCATTGTGGTCTTTCACTTCTATAATAATGGAAACAGCAACCCTAGTCGCCATCTTTATATCTGGGTTACTTGTAAGTTTTACTGGGTATGCTCTATATACTGCCTTTGGGCAACCCTCTCAACAACTAAGAGATCCATTCGAGGAACACGGGGACTAGTTGATGTAATCAGCCTCCAAATATTTGGAGGCTGATTACATCAATGAAGATAATGAAAAATTATTTCATTTTTTAGTTGAAATTTTAGGCGGTTCCCGAAAAAAAATAGCGAAAAAAATTATCCCTAAAGTCGATACTAAGAGAAATGTATAAACCAATGCTTCCATAAATTTGATCGTGGTTTACAATTATAGCTTTCATACCTGTTTTGTTTATGTTTACTTAGGAGTATCCCTCCGGATAAAGAACGAAAAAGAGTCAAAGAAACGGCAGCGATTTAAATAAAGATTCCTACAGTACCCTACAAAATCGCAAACAAAAACTAGAAGAAAAAAAGCAATGTTGCATCAGACTGCTTGTCTTTTTGTAGTTGGATCTCCAAGTTTTTGGAATGCCCCAAATTCCACTTGAGCATCCAAATCTGGATCAATACCAGCAAAAACATCTCTGAAGAGGGTTCTAGCACCATGCCAAATGTGTCCAAAGAAGAAAAGTAGAGCAAACGAAGCATGCCCAAAAGTAAACCAACCTCTTGGACTGCTACGAAAAACACCATCGGATTTCAAAGTAGCACGATCTAATTCAAAAATCTCACCCAATTGAGCCCGTCTAGCATATTTTTTCACAGTTGCGGGATCACTATAACTCACTCCATTGAGTTCACCACCATAAAACTCAACAGTTACACCTACTTGTTCGACACTATATTTAGATTCTGCCCTTCTAAACGGGACGTCCGCTCTAACAATTCCGTCTCCGTCTACCAAAACAACCGGAAATGTTTCAAAAAAAGTAGGCATACGGCGTACAAAAAGTTCACGCCCTTCTTTATTTCTAAAGACGGGGTGTCCTAACCATCCAACAGCTATTCCATCCCCATTGTCCATTGAACCCGCTCGGAATAACCCCCCTTTTGCTGGATTATTACCAATATAATCATAAAAAGCTAATTTTTCAGGAATTTTAGACCAAGCTTCTGATACACTTTGATTTTCAGCTAGTCCAGCACTAACTCTTCGATATATTTCTTGTTGAAAGTATCCCTGATCCCATTGATAACGAGTAGGACCAAATAATTCGATGGGAGTAGTTGCAGAACCATACCACATAGTTCCAGCAACAACAAAAGCTGCAAAAAAGACAGCAGCAATACTACTGGAAAGGACGGTTTCAATATTTCCCATACGTAATCCTTTGTATAGACGTTGAGGCGGACGAACACTAAGATGGAATAAGCCCGCTAATATACCCAACGTCCCTGCTGCAATATGATGAGAGGCTATTCCTCCCGGAACAAAAGGGTCAAAACCCTCCACGCCCCACGCCGGATTTACGGGTTGGACCTTTCCGGTTAGTCCATAAGGGTCGGATACCCATATTCCAGGACCATATAATCCTGTTACATGAAATGCGCCAAAACCAAAGCAAGCCACTCCTGAAAGAAATAAATGAATTCCAAAAATCTTGGGTAAATCCAAAGAAGGTTTTCCTGTACGTTCATCACAAAAAATTTCTAGATCCCAATATACCCAATGCCAAATAGCTGCCAAGAAGCACAAGCCAGAAAACACGATATGTGCTGCGGCTACCCCTTCATAACTCCAAAGACCCGGATTCGTTATAGTCCCTCCTGTAATATTCCAACCGCCCCATGAATTGGTTATTCCTAAACGAGTCATGAAAGGTATAACGAACATACCTTGTCTCCACATTGGATCAAGAACAGGGTCGGAGGGATCAAAAACTGCTAATTCATATAGAGCCATCGAACCGGCCCAACCGGCAACCAGAGCAGTATGCATTATATGAACCGAAAGCAAACGACCGGGATCATTCAATACAACAGTATGAACACGATACCAAGGCAAACCCATGGAAATACCCCTTTATCAACGAAAAATAGACACTATGTAACTTTATTGCATTGGAAAAAACTATGTTACAGACCCCCCCTTTTTTAGGTAATTATTTCGGAGAAAGGATTAATATTTGTTCTATTCTGTTAGTAATAATGGAACAATTTGATTCATAGGAAAAAAGGGAAGCGGATCTATTCTATATCCGATAAGTACCAATACGCAATGGGGGTTAATCCTATTTTATATGAACCAAGATAGCTATTGTTGTTAATGATTCAGAAGCCCGTTCGTAAAAAATTTCCTTTATTTTTATTCATTCTCTCTTCCTTTCCTTTTATTTTATATTTTATTTTAGCTTATTCAACTTATGTATGAAATATGATTAATTTAAATATTATTAATAAAGTAGGAAAAAAGGATAATATTTTGAAAAAATGAAATCCCAGTCTTACGTTTCCACATCAAAGTGAAATAGAGAACTTCAGTCTCTTTTTTTTTCATTTCATGCCTATTGGCGTTCCAAAAGTACCTTTTCGAAGTCCTGGAGAAGGAGATACATCTTGGGTTGACATATAGTGCGACTTGTTAGATATATTGGGCTATATGGGATTTCCCCATTTTCTCCCTCGATGAGATATCCTCTGTTTCGCCCAAAAAGATTGATTTAATTATCAAAAATTTGTAATGCGAAGCGCAAAAAATAAAGTGGAATTAAATGCAGGGAGTATTTAGATTGATATTAGATTATCAAAAATTGTTTATGGTTTACGTGATTGGACTAATAAAATTAAGTATCCAGGCTCCGTTTAGCAAAAACCCAATTGATAATTAATATATAAGATTTTTATAATTACTACTTATATGATCTGCAAAATTATGATAAAAAATTCTATTAAAAAATACAAAAAATTGAAACCGGGTGATCTAAAACTGTTGATCAAATAAATAATATAATTCAAAATTTGTTCACTATTTGACAGAAGACATGTGAAATAAATGAATTGAAAAAAAAAAGAAGGAGTAGTAAAAAAAAGACGCGGTATTTGGTTCATTTGTCCTATATGTGCAAATCAAAATCGGGCAAATTTTTCCTTTTACTCGGGGTAGAGCATAAACCTAAAAATGGAATAAAAAAAGGAAGAAGCCCGTTCAGGAACAAGAAAAAACCATCGGCATTTCAACTGAATCTCGATGAAAAACAAATATCAATGAATCAAGTTAGTCTGACAGGCCTAATCAATCGTTTTATTCTAGGATTATAATATCTAATAGAAGGTAGAAGGGGCCAAAACTTATTTTTTCTTTTACTTTTAAAAAGGGAGCGAGTCCTTCCCTTATTAAGTTAGAAAGAAAAACCTTTTATGAAAAAAAGGGGGTTGGAATCGACACATTGATTTTGTCACAATTTTTGTTGAACCGTATGCATCAAAAGGTGCCTGTACGGCTCCTAAGGAATAAAAGTTTATCCTAATCAACCGACTTTATCGAGAAAGATTATTTTTTTTAGGCCAAGAGGTTGATACCGAAATCTCGAATCAACTTATTAGTCTTATGATATATCTCAGTATAGAAAAGGATACCAAGGATCTTTATTTGTTTATAAACTCTCCTGGTGGATGGGTAATATCTGGAATGGCTATTTATGATACTATGCAATTTGTGCGACCCGATGTACAGACAATATGCATGGGATTGGCCGCTTCAATAGCATCCTTTATCCTAGTCGGAGGGGCAATTACCAAACGTATAGCATTCCCTCACGCTTGGCGCCAATGAGTTTTTTTATTTTTGAGAAAAAAAATACTATGCCTTCGCCATCGGAAATATGAATTAGTTAAGTAATAATAGCATGGCACTTCGAATTCGATATGAAATTTTTTAGATTAAAAAAATTTAGATTATATATTGAAAGAGTAGTATGAGATAAGGAAGGGGTATTTCAAATGAGATCTTACCTATTCGGGCACATCTCAGCGTCACAAACTTTGTTTTCACACCGGAAGCTTATTTAAAAAATTTATAAAAAAAAAAAAAAAAAAGACACTTTGGGATTGCTGAATCATAGACGGATCAAAAAAATGATATATAAAGCAACGGAACCATCATAGTATTTGTTAACTACTACAAAAAAGAAGGATGGTAATTGGATGATTTATGGATCTGCGTATAATACAACTTATATTTTGTTTTCTTTCGCCTAACGGAAAGTTGAAAAATGTAAATTCCATTGTGGAGCCGTATGCAATGCACAAAAAAAGCCTGTACGGTTATTCAATTTTCGCTGTTTTTTTGGTTATCGCGCCTCATTCTGCGAATATAGAAGAACCTGATCTATTAGATCATCAGGGTAATGATCCATCAACCCGCTAGTTCGTTTTATGAGGCACAAACGGGAGAATTTATCTTGGAAGCGGAAGAACTACTAAAAATTCGCGAAACCATCACAAGGGTTTATGTACAAAGAACGGGCAAACCTATATGGGTTGTATCCGAAGACATGGAAAGGGATGTTTTTATGTCAGCAACAGAAGCCCAAGCTCATGGAATTGTTGATCTTGTAGCGGTTCAATAAAAAATAGGAGCGATTTCATGCAAATCTACAATTGCTAATTTTATATCTTTTTAGATTAAAGGTTTAGTTTCATATTCTCTTCAATATCTTTTTTTAATATTGAAGAGAATGTTGAAGAGAAGTAATTCAGAATTAGCCGGTTAGAACCAATCTAAACCAGCCCATTATTTATATGATTCCATATGCCAACCATTAAACAACTTATTAGAAATACAAGACAGCCAATCCGAAATGTCACGAAATCCCCAGCGCTTCGGGGATGCCCTCAGCGACGAGGAACATGTACTCGGGTGTATGTGCGACTCGTTTAGATCATAGACTGAAACCTAAAAAGGAAATTCTTTTTGAAATATCAAGGATCAGTACCTGTGAATAAAATAGAATGGAAGGAACTCCATTAATTATTTAATCGTTCATATCTTCTATTTTGTCTGAAACTTATGGTTTACATTGGTGAAAATCCAATCAACTCTATTTTTTAGAAAACCCCCAATGATAACAAATGATTATCCATTAAGCGGGGGAAATTCTATTTTTTATTAAAAGGATTCTACTCTTGAAAAAAAAAAAAAAAGGACGGACTAACAGGGTAAACAACCAAATCAATTTTAAAAATGAAATACCGTTACTGTATAAAGTGGATCTCATTGTGAAAGACCTATTACTGGAATATTAATGGGGTAGAGCCAACGAATGTGAATTGTACAAGTTACCAATAGTATTGATTAATGAAAAGAAGGAGCTCCGGTGTATATAGAAGACCTCACCGTTTTAGAAGTAACCATAGAAACGATGGAACCCACTATTTATCCATTTCTATTTACTACTTTTTGTAGTTATTTTATTTTTTTATATCAAGTATCAAGGCAATTTCTCCTTTCAAAGCTCAAAGCAAAGAAAAATACCTAGCAAAAAATAGTGGTGGGGAAGGTTAGAGTAGCAAAAGCCATTGGAATTTTTTTTATACATTGGAATAATTCGTTTGGTTATTAATGACTAGTAAAGGGGAAAAGAATAACTAAAAAAAGAATTAGTTATTCATCAAAGTTTGATTTATTCAATGACTAGAATTAAACGCGGATATATAGCTCGGAGGCGTAGAACAAAACTTCGTTTATTTGCATCAAGCTTTCGAGGGGCTCATTCACGACTTACACGAACTATGACTCAACAGAGAATAAGAGCTTTAGTTTCGGCTCATCGGGATAGGGGTAAAAGAAAAAGAGATTTTCGTCGTTTATGGATCACTCGAATAAATGCCGTAATTCACGAAGCGGGGGTATTCTATAGTTATAACCGATTCATACACAATCTGTACAAGAAGCAATTACTTCTTAATCGGAAAATACTTGCACAAATAGCTCTATTAAATAGGAGTTGTCTTTATACAATTTCGAATGAGATCAAAAAATAAGGGGATTGGAAGAAATCCACTAAAATATTTGAAATAGAGTTCGTTCTAAGGAGAATGAGCTCGGGGAAGGTAGAGTAGAAATTAGTATTATAAAAAAAGTCGTCAAAACAAACCGAGGGTATATAGTCGTTAAAAAAAGAGTTATTCTTTTTCTTCTCGACGATTCTTTTCTTTTCTTTTTTTTTTATGACAGATACAGACGTAACAATCAAATTTTTATTCTTGATTGGATTTGTCGAACAAAAAAGTAACCTCTTTTTTAATTCCTTCAGATTGGAATTATGATTTAAGTGAAAAATAAGTCTATTTTTTTCTGGTTCTAAGGCTAGTAGTTCTAGGGGTAGACTCACTTCTTTCAAATTGTTTCTGATTATTAAGAAAAGGTAACAAAGATAAAATACGAGCTTGTTTTATAGCAATAGTAATTAATCGTTGTTGTTTTAAAGTAACTCTATTCACCCGTCTAGATAATATTTTTCCTTGTTCACTAATAAATCGACTAATTAAACTCATGTTTCTATAATCAATTCGATCCCCCGATTGGATCGGGGGCAAACGCCTACGAAAAGATCGCTTGGATTTAGTAAAAGGTCGCTTAGATTTATTCATAATTTTTTTATTCCTTATCTCTAAAATCCTATTTTGATCGGATCAAAATAAAAAAGATTTCGATTTCTATTATTTCTATTATAGGATAGAGTTTCTATTTCTATATATAAATAAGAATATAGGATTCGATTTCTTTCTATTGATTTCTTTCTATTGATTTATTTGTTTATATTTATATATATGTAATAATATATAGATACTATCATTATTCCTATTCTTAAAATAAAAGTTGACATACAAGCACTCAATTTAATCTATTTCTTGATTTCCCCGTGAATTGTATGTTTATAACAATAGGGACAGAATTTTCTCAATTCCAATCGACTAGGGGTGTTATGCCGATTCTTTTGAGTAATATATCTGGAAATTCCCGCGGATTCTTTCTTAATATCATTTCGAACACAACTGGTACATTCCAAAATAATTGTTACTCGAACATCTTTACCCTTGGCCATGAAACCTCCTTTGGATTTATGATTCACCCCAATCTTCTATTTTCATTTTAGGATCCAGAAAGAACAAGAACCAAAAAAATAGAAGTTGTTAACTAAAAAAATTTCTGAAATATTGCGTTGCAATGAATATTAATTAGTAATTAAATAAAAAGAAAATAATAAGCAATACAATGATTTTTTGAAAACTCTATTTAAATTAAAATCTTTGTACAATGTTTTTTTTAAGTATTTCATAGGATACTCTTTACCTAGCAACACTTTTTACGTTCTATTACTAATTTAATTGGATCCTGAACCCTTGTTTTTATGACCTTCCACCCCCCCTTTTTTCTAATTAATTCTAAAAAAAATTAGAAAAAAAAAGGGGGGGATTAGTCCCCGATCGTTGATCGTATCTCTAAATTTTTGCACCCTTTCTTATGTTAATAACTAGAATTAAAAAAAGGGAAATGTTAATGCATCTGGAAATAACCGATTAATCTCTATTAATAAACCTGCTAACGAACCGAACCATAGAGTACTTAGTACCGGTGCTACGGAAAGATATGTTTTTAGATCTCGCATTTGAAATCCTCCTTCTTTCTTCTTTATTGTATTACATTATATATAGTAATATATATAACTACAGATGTACATGTAGTTAAAAAGGTCTTGTATTTGTATACGTAATCCTCCCGTTTTCAAAATTAGAATTCAAATATTATCTACTAGAACGATCTTATAGATTCCATTTAAAAATGGAAACGCCTATTTATGTAAAATGGAAATTGAGAGAAGTATCGTAAAAAAAAAGTAATTTTTTGAATTATATATATGTTTGTTATCTGATATGAGACAAAAAAAAAGAAGGATGTGGAAAACAAGACAGGAATTCTCTACAATGACACTGTAAACCAATTGAAAGGGATGTAGCGCAGCTTGGTAGCGCGTTTGTTTTGGGTACAAAATGTCACGGGTTCAAATCCTGTCATCCCTACCTATTACTGCTCTTATTTCTAGCCTTTTTGTTTTTTTCGAAAAAACCAGAAAAGCGCTCTTAGTTCAGTTCGGTAGAACGTGGGTCTCCAAAACCCAATGTCGTAGGTTCAAATCCTACAGAGCGTGATGTGATTCTTGTTTATTAGATTGTGTGAAAATTCCACTGTTCCCAAATAATTGAGCAGCAATCTGAATTAGACCTCCCGCATATGAAAGCAAGAAGGAGGTCAGTCAACAAAAAGAGATGTTAATTAATCAAAAGTCCAACTGATCACCACGTCTGTATTGTAAATAAGCAGTTACGAATAATCCAGCCAAAGTAATAGGAATTAGACCTAAGACGATTCCAAATAAAGAAACTTCAATCATTTCAATTTTCTTTTGTTTTCATTTTTGAAAGGGAGAAAAGAGAGGTACTATCTATTCCTAGCTCTTAATCTGTATTGCCGATGAATCTCAATGACCAAAATTGGGTAATTAACACGGTAAGGAACTATCGAACATATGAAATCCCGTAGAAATCCTTTTTTATAAAAAAATCTTCATTCAATTAATTTCAAAGAAGTCGTATTTTGCTTAGACCAATAAATAGAACTGAGGTTATAGTTAAAGCTGCTAGTAGAAAACCGAAATAACTAGTTATAGTAGGCATGAAGGGACTCAATAAAATATGTTTTTTTATACATATATTTCTAAAGTACTTCCCTAAGTTTCAATTAAAAAAAAAATTTAAAGAGATAGATAAAAATACTAGTTCCACGAATAAAAAAAATTCAATTGAAAATTTGTGAATTTTCAATAATTATAGGTGGTATGAACAAAAATAGAGAAAGATCAAAAGAACTAAATTCATCGTCTTTGGCATCTGCACCATCTCAGGATTCAGAATTCACGTAACTGATTCATTGAAAAACTCTTTAAGAAATTAATAAGAAAAAAAGAATACATAAAAAAAATAACTCTATTATCTAACTTCAGTCAAAACATAGAACTTTTTTTGAATAAATATGTAAAAATAAAAAAAAAACTTGTTTGATTCTTTTTTTTTTAAGTGACCTTAGAACCTAGAATACGCCCCCTTCTACTTTAGTAAAATTC